TCATCGCAGTAAAGTGACTGATAAAAGTGATAAATTGTAAATTTATTTATGAATTTTCTTCCTTTATTAAATCTTATATTTTATAAAAAATAATAAATTGCAAGTTTATAGAAGTATTAACTAAGATTTAATTTGTAATTAATTTATACTTTGAAGGTATATAGTTTTATTAACTTAAAATCTTACAATAAGATAAAAGGGAATAAGAAAATTAATGAGTTGTTAATGATTAGAGTAAAAAGTTGAGAATAGGAAAATTTTATTAAGGTTAAAGGTGAATTAATTATAGAAGGGTACAGTAGACGTGAATAGGTATAAATATTGATAAGGGAAGATATAATTAAGATAAATAGAATTATATTATAATTAGAGTAAAAAATTACTATTCATTTTGGAAGAAATCCTAAAAGAGGGGGTAGGCCTGCTAAAGATAAAAAAGATAAAATAATAGAAAAAGAATAGTAAGATGATTTTTTTATTTGTCATAAAGAATTAATTTTTATTTTATTAACTATAAAAAAAATGGAAAAGGAAATTAATCTATAGATAATAAAATATATAAGCCATGATAATGAAGAAGATCCAAATATATAGGATATCCAAGCTATATGTGAAATAGAAGAAAAAGCAAGTAATTTACGGATAGAATTTTGATAGAATATTCCTATGGAACCTGTAATAGCGGATAAAGGAACTACGAGAGTTATTAAAAATGTAGAGGAAAAAGATATAACAAATAGAGGAATAAATTTTTGTATTGTAAGAAGAATGATATTAGAGGCTCAAGATATCCCTTCACAGATTTGGGGTAGTCATATATGAAATGGAAATATACCAAGCTTTATGATTATAGATAAATTAACTAAGATGTTTATATTTATATTATTAAATATATTTTGGTACGATAAAGTTAAAGATAAGAATAAAAGAGAGGATCCAATCGATTGGATAATGAAATATTTGATTATACTAGAAAAAAAAATTGTGTTATTTCTTTTTATTAGAGGGATAAATATTATTATATTAATTTCTAAAAGTAGCCAGATATAAAATATATTATTATTATTAATTGAGATAAAAATAGTTATTATTAAAAACCATAAAAATATGAAAAAAATTGATTTTTTTATTAATAAAGGAATTTTTTTTCATATTTGGGGTATGAACCCACTAGCTTATTTTAGCTTACTTTATAAATTTAATTTCAAGTGTAAAGCACGTTAAATTTTGATTTTAAAAGAAACGATAAAAACGTTGGGATTAATAAAAGTATAATTACATAATTTATCCCATCAAGATAACCCTTTTAGTCAGGCATTTTATTTTTTTGCAATAAAAGAATTTTTTTTAAATATTGCAAAACAGCAATACGTCTCTCATAAGATTACAAGTTTAATGATTCGTAGTCCTTTTGAATTAATTAAATATTAATTATTAATTAAACTTCCTCTGGAGTAAATTAAATCATATTTAATAAAAAAAGAACAACACATAAAGAGCAAGGCACGCTAAGTGACACAAGTTTTATTGTAAGGAAACGTAGTTTCCTCTATGGGTAACACTAGTAAGGTATTACTAGTGTTACCATTAAATTATTTATTGTTTTCATTTACTCATTTAAGATATTACATGGTAACAAGTTATAGATTAGAATACCCAAACCCAATTAATAAATTAAAAAATAATTGGGTTTGGATATTCTTAGAATGTTTAATTCTAGTAAAATTTTAATGTAATATATATATTTTATGCTAAATATAGATACATATATACGTAGAAAAACAAATTTTATAATTATTGAATATAATTAAGATATATAATAAACATTTGGCTAGACTTGTGCCAGCCGCCGCGGTTATACAGGTATATGGAGTTAGATAATACAGTGGAAATATTTTAAATTTTAAAATATTTTAAATAATATTAGGTGAAATTAAATTATTTAATTAATTTTATTTATTGAGAATTTTAATAGTTTAATTATAAAAACTAGGATTAGATACCCTATTATTTTAAAAAAAATGTTAGTAGTATATGAAAATCAGGAAACTAAAAGAATTTGGCGGTATTTTAATTTATTTAGAGGAATATGCCCTATAAAGGATATAACACCAAAATTTAACTTAGTTAAGTAAACAGTTTGTATACCGCTATTTTTATAATATTGTGTGATTTATTTTTAATAATGTTAGAAAAGCAAATGAGTTAGGTCAAGGTGCAGTTAATATTTAAGGTTGAGGTGTGTTACATAATAAAGATATATACTTTAATAATTATGGAAGTTTATTATAAAGGAAGGATTTAAAAGTAAATAAGGTATAAAATTGATGATTTGAAAATAATTTTAGAATATGTACATATCGCCCGTCGCTTTCATTATTATGAGATAAGTCGTAACAAAGTAAAAACACTGGAAAGTGTTTTTAGGAATGAAATCAAAGTTTAGATATTTCATTTACAATGAAAGTTTGTGTTATACTGTTCTTAAAAGGAAGAAAATATAATAATATTTTGTTATAGATTATAGTCTTTTGATTTTTAATTAAAAATGAAAAGAGATATAAAAATGAGTACTGTGAGGGGATATAAATTATTAATAAATTAATAAAAAGAATTTTTTTATTACCTTTTGTATTAGGGTTTTATAATAAGAGAGTAATATAGGGATTTCCCGAAATTTATTGAGCGATAATTATGGGGGGATGTATGTTTAATAATGCATCTCAATGTAGATATAGGAATGAAAGGTTAGTAAAAATAGAGGGTATCTGGTTATATAAAATTTGTTAAAGGCAAATGTATTATATTTCTTAAATTTTTAAGAATAATATATAAATTTATAAGGGATAAGCTTGATAAAATTTTATAGGGTAATATTAATTAACATAAAAGAGTGAAAATATCTATTTTATGTTATAATAAATGTTAAAAAGATATATTTCTTTGAATAATAGTAGGTAATTTAAATAAAAAAAGTTAATAAAAATGTAGAAATGAGTATTAAATTATATAAAAGCATGAAATTAAAATTTTAATAATTCAGCAAAGAAATATAACTCAATTGTTTAATAAAAACATTTTTTTATGTGTTGTATAAAGTATATTCTGCTCAGTGATGAAGGTTTAATTGCCGTGGTATTTTAACTATGCGAAGGTATTGAAATAAGGCTTTAATTGAGTGCTAAGAGAATGGATAAATGAGTTGTAACTTTTTTAAGTTTTACGTAAAAAATTTTTTAAAAAGTGAAGAAGCTTTTATATAATAGTGGGACGAGAAGACCCTATGAATTTTAATTTTGAGAGTAAGATTTATTTAGGTGTAAGATAAAGAAAAATTTGGTTGGGGCGATGAAAAAAGATTGAGAATCTTTATACAGATCCTTTTTAAGGGGATTAATTGAATAAAATACTCTAGGGATAACAGCATAATTAATTTGAAGAGATCCTATCAATAAATTAGTTTGTGACCTCGATGTTGGATTAATAAACCTTTTAGATGCAGAAGTTTAGTAAGGAAGTTTGTTCAACTTTTAAATTATTACATGATCTGAGTTTAGACCGACGAGAGTCAGGTTAGTTTCTATCTATTGTTAAAATAAAAAAAATTAGTACGAAAGGATTGTTTTTTGATAATTTTTATTTTAAACTAATTAGGCAGATTTATTGCATCAGGTTTAGAACCTGAATATGGGATGCCAGTTAGTATGTTAAAGTGGCAGATTAGTGCAAAGAATTTAAGCTTCTTAAATGAGATTTCCTTTAATAATTATCTTTATAGTTAATTATTTTATTCTTATAGTTTGTGTTTTAGTGAGTGTTGCTTTTGTTACTTTATTAGAGCGTAAAATTTTAGGTTATATTCAGGTGCGTAAGGGTCCTAATAAGGTAGGTGTTATAGGGATTTTTCAACCTTTTGCGGATGCGATTAAACTATTTACTAAGGAAACAAATTATTTATATTATTATAATGGGTTAGTCTATTTAGTGAGACCTATACTATCATTATTAATGATATTAATAATTTGATTAATTTATATGTGAAGTGGGTATGAAATAATATATAGATTGGTGTATGTAATGGCAGTTTCAAGAATAGGAGTGTATGTGATTTTATTTAGAGGTTGATCTTCTAATTCAAAGTATGCTATGCTAGGAAGATATCGAGGAGTAGCCCAGACTATTTCTTATGAGGTAGGGTTTTCTTTTATTATTATAGGAGTTTTTATATTTTTAGGGGTATATACTTTAAGAAATATTATTATCTTGCAGGATAATATATATATATTAATGTTAGTATTGCCTGTGTTTATACTATGGTTAGTTAGAATTTTAGCGGAGACTAATCGAACTCCATTTGATTTTGCTGAAGGAGAATCAGAATTGGTTTCAGGGTTTAATATTGAGTATGGGTCTGGAGGATTTGCTTTACTTTTTATGGCAGAGTATGGTAATATTATTTTTATAAGATATTTGACGAGAATAATATTTATGGGTGGGGGAGGTTATCTAATGATAAAGATAATAATTGTGGTGATATTTTATTTGTGGATTCGGGGTACTTTAGCTCGTTTTCGCTATGATAATCTTATAATATTATCTTGAAAGGTTATTTTACCAGTAAGAATTTTTTATATTATTATTTTGTTATATTTTAAGATTTTTTTAGTTATAATTTGCGTCAAAGTTAGAAAAGACTATTAGAAGATTCTTTCGTGTATTTTCAAAATACAAACTTATGATAGCTAAATAGTCAAGTTTTATAGGATATAAGTGGTATAATTATAAAATAAGAAAAATAGATAACAGTAATAAATTGACTAGCAGTGATAAAAGGTTCTTCTACTGGGCATGCTCCCAGGTAGGTTAAGATGAAGAAAGAGTTAATAAATAATCAGTAAACAAATTTTAATTTTGGATATATATAAATTGAAGAAAATTTGTTTTTTATTGTTAAAGGTAAAGAAAGAATAATAATGATAGATAAAAAGAGAGCTATAACCCCTCCTAGTTTATTAGGAATAGATCGTAGGATAGCGTAAGCAAAAAGGAAGTATCATTCTGGTTGGATGTGAGGAGGGGTTACTAATGGATTAGCTGGAATAAAGTTTTCTGGATCACATAAACTATAGGGATAAAGTAATACAATATAGGAAAATATTAGTATTAAAATAATAAATCCTAAAATATCTTTTCAAGAAAAATAAGGGTGAAAAGGAATTTTATCTAGATTTAATGGGGTACCAATAGGGTTAGATGATCCTGTTTCATGAAGAAATACAATATGTATGATAATTATAACGGCTAGAATAAAAGGTAGAATGAAATGAAAAGTGAAGAATCGGGTTAATGTAGCATTATCTACTGAAAATCCTCCCCAAATTCAGTAAGTGATAGAAGGACCAATGTATGGAATTGCAGATAAAAGATTTGTAATAACAGTTGCCCCTCAAAATGATATTTGTCCTCAGGGTAGGACATACCCTAGGAAGGCTGTAGCTATTAAGATAATAATAATAATTGTTCCAGAGATTCATGTGTGTAAAAAATGGAAGGATGAATAGTAGATTCCTCGTCCAATGTGAATATAAATTAAAAAAAAAAATAAGGAAGCACCGTTAGCATGAATAGCTCGGATTAATCAGCCATAATTAACGTCACGAGAAATATGGGATACTCTATTAAAGGCTGTTCTAATATCAGAAGTAAAATGCATAGCTAGAAATAACCCTGTAATAATTTGTAAAATTAAGCATCTTCCTAGAAGAGAACCTATATTTCATATATATGAAATATTAGAAGGAGAGGGTAAGTCAATTAAAGCTGAATTTATAATATTCAATAGAGGATGTTTTTTACGTATAATCATTCGTTCCAAACCATTTTTTTGGTTTGGTTTGGAACGGAAGATAATTATAAAGATCGAATTGGAGCATTAATATTTTTAATGATAAATATAACAGATAGAAGAGTTAATAGTAAATATGTTAATGTTATAATACAATTTAGATTGGTAATAAAGTCGAATATGTTAATTAATATATTAGGTGATATACTACTATTTAATTTTATAATGTTAGGAACATTTATAAAAATTAATGGTGGGATAGTATAAAGAATTTTATTTTTAACTAGTAATTCATTTGGGGTAAGGGATGCAATATATATAAAAAGTATTAGTATTCCACCTAAAATAATAATAATTAAAATTAAAGATAGTCATGAATTTTTTAATAAAAAAATGAGTATAAAAGAAATGATTAGGGTAATTAGAATCAAAAGTATAATAAGAAAGATTGGGTGAAAAGATGAATAAAATATAATTGATAAGATTATTAATAGTTTTATAACAGAAAATAGTATAAATATTATATAGATTTTGGGAATCTTTGATGAGTAATCTTTTCTGAAGTTGTGAGGATATGCCATTTTTGATTTACAAGATCAATATTTTTATTAAATTATTACAACTAATGATTATTTTAGGATTATTAATATATATAATAGGGTTATTTAGTTTAGTAAGAAATCGTAAGTATTTATTATTATTATTAATTAGTATGGAAATAATAATATTAGGATTATTCCTATTATTTGTTATATGTATAATAGGAATAGTTAATATAATAAGAGTTATGATTTATATAGTATATGTTGTATGTGAGGCTAGAATGGGGTTAGGTATTATGGTTATAATAGTTAATTTTTTTGGAAGAGATTATATAAGTGGGTTTGATTTTTTAGTATGTTAAAGTATATTATTGTATTAATATTGAGACTTTTATTGATAGATAATTATCTATGAGTAGTTATAATTGTTACTATAATGATAATTATAAGATTTATATTAGTTTACTCTGGTGAAAGAGTAAAATACTTAGATATGTTTTTTTATATGGATAATTTAAGATATTTAATGGTTTTATTAATGTTATGGTTAAGATTTATAATAATGATGTCTATAATTAATGTCCTTGGGGTATATACCTATATGTTTAAATTGTGAAGAATTATAATAATATTGTTTTTATTATGTTGTTTTTCAGTAATAAATTTATTGAGATTTTATGTATTTTTTGAGTCGGTTTTATTACCAATTGTTTTAATTATTTTTGGGTGGGGTAATCAAGGCGAGCGAGTAAGAGCTGGGATTTATATATTGATATATACTTTAGTTGGGTCATTACCTTTATTAGTGATGATTTTATTGTTAGGATATAATGGAAGATTAAGTTATTTATTTTTGAAATGAGAAATATTTAATTTAAGTGGATTTTTAAGATTGTTTTTGTTGTTAGCATTTTTAGTTAAAATGCCTATATATGGTTTTCATTTATGATTACCGAAAGCCCATGTAGAGGCTCCTGTGGCAGGATCTATGATTTTAGCTGGGGTATTATTGAAAATGGGGGGTTATGGTTTATACCGTTTTTTAGGAATAATTAATAGTTTAAGTATATATTTAAGAATAATTTTAGGTGTAAGAATTTGAGGAGGAGTAATTGTAGGGTTAATATGTATACGTCAGTTAGACTTAAAGATGTTAATTGCGTATTCATCGGTATGTCATATAGGCTTAGTTTTAGGAGGATTAGTGAGAAAGGGCTATTATGGGGGGTATGGTATGCTTATTATAATATTAGGTCATGGATTATGTTCTTCAGGATTGTTTTTTTTAGGGAATATTATATATGAACGTTTTCATAGACGAAATATAATAGTTATAAAGGGACTAGGAAACACGTTTCCTAGTCTAATATTATGATGATTTTTAATATCTGTGATTAATATAGGAGCTCCTCCATTTATAAATTTAATTGGAGAAATTAGATTAATTGTGGGAATCATGAAAATTAGAAATTTTAGTATTATATTTTTAGGTTTAATATCTTTTTTAGGGGCGTGTTATTCATTATATATGTATAGATATATACAACATGGGAGTCTAGGTAATTTTTTTAGTGGGGAAAAAGTAGTTATACGGGAGTATTATGTTATTATAATACATTTTTTACCTTTATTGATATACGTAATTAAAATGGATGTGGTATACATATTATATCTATGTAGTTTATTAAAAATAATAAATTGTGGATTTATAGAAGTTAAGTAACCTTAGGTAGTGTATTTGATATGAGGAAGTTTATTATTAGTATTTGGGTTATTTAATTTTAGTTTAGGTTTATATGTAATATATAAAGAAATTGTATATGTGATTGAAGTTTTTTTAGGTAAGTTTATGTTGATAGAATATAAAATTTATTTAATATTAGATTATATATCGTTAAGATTTTGTGGGGTGGTAATATTTATTTCGGGGATAGTAATTTTATATTCTGATGAGTACATAAGAGGGGATAAAGGGAAGATAAAATTTTGCTATATGGTGTTATTATTTGTTTTGTCTATAGTTTTAATGGTTGTAGGAACTAATATAGTAATAATTTTATTAGGGTGAGATGGATTAGGTTTAGTATCTTATGTTCTTGTAATATATTATCAAAATGTGAGATCAAATAATGCAGCTATAATTACTGTGTTAACAAACCGGATTGGGGATGTAGGGGTTATTTTAAGAATTATGATAATAGTAGGGTTTAATATATGAGATATATTATTGGTAAAATTAAGAGGAGAGTGGGTAAATATACTAGTTATTTTTATTTTAATGGGGGCTATGACTAAGAGTGCACAAATACCATTTTCTGCTTGGCTTCCAGCTGCTATGGCAGCTCCTACACCGGTTTCTTCGTTAGTTCATTCATCAACGTTAGTGACTGCAGGAGTATATTTGGTTATTCGTTTTAGATATTATTTTAATGGGGGAATATTTAGTGATGTATTGTTATATATTTCTGTTATAACAATGTTTATGGCAGGGTTAGGAGCAAATTATGAAATAGATTTGAAGAAAATTATTGCTTTATCTACATTAAGACAATTAGGGGTAATGATGATAGTATTGAGATTAGGAATGAGTAATTTAGCATATTTTCATTTAATTATACATGCTATGTTTAAAGCTATATTATTTTTATGTGCTGGAATTATCATTCATTCAGGGGGTGATATTCAGGATGTTCGAATAATGGGTATAATAAGAACAATGAGACCATTTGTTAGAGGTATAATTGGGGTGGGAAGTTTATCTTTAGGTGGATTTCCTTTTTTAAGTGGGTTTTATTCGAAAGATATGATTTTAGAGTATGTGTATATATATAATGTGAGAATGTTTATAATTATTATGATTATTCTTGGGACTATATTTACAATATTATATAGATTACGATTGATATATTATTGTGTGTGGATAGGGATTATAAAGGGAAGTATAGTTAGTTATGAGGAGATAGGCTTAATAAATGTACCTGTATTTATTATAGGTTTATTGGTGGTGTTTATAGGAAGAATGATTTTTTGGGTAATATTTTTTAAGCCTGTATTTATTTTTTTGAGAATAAAAATTAAAGTAATGAATTTACTATTAGTAGTTTTTAGAATATGATTATCTGTTTTGGTTTATGTTAGAAATTTTAGTCTTTATACTACTAATATTTGAAAATACTTTTTTGGGGGGATGTGATTTTTACCTATAATTAGAAGATTAATTACTAAGAATATTTATAAAAATATACTTTATTACGGTAAGAATATTGAGCAGGGTTGATATGAGGATTTTGGTAGTCAAGGTATATTTTATATAATAAAATATGAGATAAAAATAAATGTAGAAGGTGGTTCAATGAGGGTATATTTGTTATTATTTGTGTGGTTGATTTTATTTATATTATGATATTCTTGTAGTTTATTGAAAATATAACGTTGAAAATGTTAAGAAGATATAAAGTTCAAGAATATTTTTAGTGAAGATACAGTTTAACAATGAAAATGTTACGTGTTTTTTACACCATAAAAATAAAGATTAAATGCTCGGCATTATAAAAGAGTTAGCAGCTCTAAGGTTAATCTTAATAGGGGTTAACCAATAGACTCATTAACAGTGAGAGGCCTCTATAATTTTGGCTTCTATTAATAAAAAAGGGTGTAACCTAAATTCAGGTCGAAACTGAAAACAATTAATCGTTTCTTTTTTAGATAAGGCTGTAAGCAATTACTAATAGCAAGTTAGTTTTTATATATTTAAATACTTATCTATTTAAGTCAATTTAAAGCTCCTAAGTATCATTCATAAAAAAGGGAAGTGATAATGATTAATATAAGGAGAGATGTTGTTAATAAGAAATTTATGAAAAAAATGGGGGGTATAATAATTGGGAGAATTAGAGCGATTTCAACATCGAAAATTAAAAAAATTATGGTAATTTTGAAAAATCGTAGAGAGAAGGGAGTTCGGGATAAATGTGTAGGGTCAAATCCACATTCAAAGGGTGAGGATTTTTCTTTATCTCTTCAGGGTTCTTTTGTAAGTAAAAGAGTTATTAACAAAATAATAGTGGAGATAGTTAAGAATATTAAAAAGATTTTAATTATTTAATTAAGAAAAAATCTTTTTAATTGGAAATTAAATGTACTATGTATACTAATTAAATAATATCCTCATCAGTAAATAAAAATATATAGAAATAATCAAACTACATCAACAAAGTGTCAGTATCAAGCAGCAGCTTCAAATCTAAAGTGATGATTTTTTGATAAATGACCTAAATATATACGTCATAAGTTTACGGATAGAAAAGTTGTGCCAATAATTACATGTAGACCATGAAACCCTGTAGCTATAAAAAAGGAAGTTCCATAAATACAGTCAGAGATGGTAAAGGGGGCTTCTATATATTCTCAAGCTTGCAGGAGGGTGAAGTAAAAGCCCAATAAGATTGTAATTATTAGGGCTAAAAAGGCATTATTATAATTTTTTTCAATGATAGAATGATGGGATCAGGTAATAGTAACTCCAGATGAAAGAAGAATAGTGGTATTTAATAGGGGAATGTTAAAAGGATTAAATGTTGAAATACCAGAGGGGGGTCAAATAGCTCCAATTTCTGTATCTGGAGCTAAACTGGCATGAAAAAAAGCTCAGAAAAATGAAATGAAGAATAAAATTTCTGAAATAATAAATAAGATTATACCTCATTTTAAACCTTGTTTTACTTTAATAGTATGTAGTCCTTGGAAAGTAGCTTCACGTATAATGTCTCGTCATCATTGAATTATTGTAAGTAAAGTTATTAAAAGAGCTAATTTAAGAATGAGTATAGAATTATTATGTATAAAAGAGATTAATCCTGATGTTATATTAAGTGCAGCTAAGGAGCTTACTAATGGTCATGGACTTTTTTCTACTAAATGAAAGGGATGAAATGTCATTAGTTAATTTCTGTAAGATAAAGGGATAAAAGGGTAATGAAGACATATCTTTGGATTATTGCTACAGCATATTCTAAAATGAGAAGTGCAATTAAAATGGGAAATCTTAAAATGAATGAGAATAAAATTTTTTCGTAGATATTACTTAATAAGGATAATAGGAGATGCCCGGCTACTATATTAGCTGCTAGTCGTACAGCTAAAGTAAGGGGACGAATAATATTTCTTACTGATTCAATTAATACTATAAAAGATGATAATATTAAAGGTGTACCTAAAGGTACTAAATGAGTAAATATATGACTTGTTATATTTATTCATCCATAGATTATAAAAAGAAGTCATATAGGTAATGCTAAGCTAACAGTAATAGAAATATGACTTGTAGCAGTGAAGATATAAGGATAAAGTCCCAATAAATTGTTTATTATAATAAATCAAAATATGCTAAAGAACATAATTAAAGTTTTAAGATTTGATTTATTAATATTGTTATAAATTTCTTTGTTGATAGAGCTAAATAAAATATTAAATATGATGCTAATTCGGGAAGGAATAGTTCAGTAAATTGGTGGGGTATATATAAATAAAAGAAATAATGAAATCCAGTTAAGGCTAAAGTAGTTAGATCTAGATGGATCAAAAATAGAGAAGAGATTAGTTATCATTTTATTGTAAATTGTGTATTAAGTTGAGTAAAATTAACATATGATGAAAATTTTGGTTTGAAATGAAAAAATAGAATGGAACTTATAATTAAAATAGTTCCAATTGTTGTGATAAATAAAAGTATTCAATTTATAGGGGCTATTTGTGGCATTAGTATAAAAATCACCTAAGGTAATTTAAAAATGACATTTCTATGTTATAAATTAACTAGATTTTTTTTTCATTAAGAGTATACGATTACTATTATATGGTTTAAGAGACCAGTGCTTATTTTTCAGCCACTTAATGATATATTAATAATTCAATTTATAAAATTTATTGGGGAGGTAATTTCTATAGAAATAGGTATAAATCTGTGATTAGCCCCACAAATTTCTGAACATTGACCAAAAAATAGACCTGGTCGTTTAGCTAAGGATGAAAGTTGATTAATTCGACCAGGTACAGCGTCGACTTTCATACCTAGAGTGGGGATAGTTCAAGAATGGATTACATCTGCGGCTGTAATTAAAAATCGTGTATTTATATTAAATGGAATAATAAGACGATTGTCAACATCTAATAAACGAAAATTATTTAATGATATTTCTGTGGAAGGAATTATAAATGAGTCAAAAGAGGTATTAAAGTCAGGATATTCATAGGATCAGTATCATTGATGACCAATTACTTTAATTGAGATTGATGGGGAAAAAGATTCTTCTATTAAGTAAAGGAGCCGAAGAGAAGGAATAGCAATAAAAATTAGTATAATAGCGGGGAAAATAGTCCAAATAATTTCAATTTCTTGGCTTTCTAGAATAAATCGTCTTATGAAAGAGTTTAGTAAAATATTTACTAATATGTAAGAAATTAAAATAGTGATAAGAATAATGATAATTATAGAATGATCATGGAAAAATATTAGTTGTTCTATTACTGGAGAATTAGCATCTGGAAAAAGAATATTTGATCATGTTATCATTAGTTACTTAATTAATGTGTTAATAATATTGAAAGTGTGTTCTGCTGGGGGAGAATTAAGTTGTCATTCTAAAGAAGTATTAATAAAGTGATTATTAATAATATTGCGCTTAGAGATTATAGCATCTCATAGAATAAAAATAAATAAAATTACTCTAATGAAGGATATGATAGAACCTAAAGAAGATAAGATATTTCATTTTGTGTAGAAATCTGGATAATCTGAGTAACGACGAGGTATCCCTCTTAAGCCTAAGAAGTGTTGAGGAAAAAAGGTTAAATTAACTCCTATAAATATAACAATAAAGTGGCTTTTTAAAAGATTATTATTGAAAGAGAATCCAAAAAATAGAGGGAATCAATGAGTAATTCCTGCTATTACTGCAAAAACAGCTCCTATAGAGAGAACATAATGAAAATGAGCAACGACATAATAGGTATCATGAAGGATGATATCAATTGAAGAATTTGCTAAAATAACTCCAGTTAATCCTCCCATTGTAAATAAAAATACGAAGCCTAAGGATCATAGTATAGGTGTATCATATTTAAAGTTGGTACCATGTATAGTTGCTAGTCAACTAAAAATTTTGATACCAGTGGGTACTGCAATGATTATAGTGGCGGCTGTGAAGTAAGCACGTGTATCAACATCTATTCCAACGGTGAATATGTGATGGGCTCATACAATGAAACCGAGGAGACCAATGGCAAGTATAGCATAGATTATACCTAAAGTACCAAAAGGTTCTTTTTTACCAGTTTGGTAACAGATAATATGTGAAATTATACCAAACCCTGGTAAAATTAAAATGTATACTTCTGGATGCCCAAAAAATCAAAATAAGTGTTGGTATAGAATAGGATCTCCTCCCCCAGACGGATCAAAGAATGAAGTATTAAAATTTCGATCAGTTAATAATATGGTAATAGCTCCAGCTAAAACGGGTAAGGATAAAAGAAGAAGAATAGTAGTGACTAAAACGGATCAAACAAATAAAGGAACACGTTCTATAGTTATTTCAATTGGTCGTATATTTATAATTGTGGTGATGAAATTAATGGAGCCTAGAATTGAGGAAATACCGGCAAGATGTAAAGAGAAAATAGCTAAATCTACGGAAGCACCACTATGAGAAATATTAGCAGCTAAGGGAGGATAAACTGTTCAACCAGTACCAGCTCCTCTTTCCACAAGGGAAGATATTAAAAGTAAAGTTAGTGAGGGGGGTAATAATCAAAATCTTATATTATTTATTCGAGGAAATGCTATATCAGGAGCACTAATTATTAAAGGTACTAATCAGTTGCCAAATCCCCCAATGAGGGCAGGTATAACTATAAAGAAGATTATAATAAATGCATGGGCTGTAACAATTACATTATAAATTTGGTCGTCTCCAATTATAGAACCGGGTTGTCCTAGCTCTGTCCGGATAAGAATACTAAGGGAAGTTCCTGCTATTCCTGCTCAAGCTCTAAAAATTAAGTATATTGTACCAATGTCTTTGTGATTAGTGGAAAATAT